GATTGTTTCATCAACGGTGTTGGGTCAGAATAACTTTTTGACTCTGCGCCAGTGATTCCCCTATTATTTATTAGTGAACAATAATTGAATAATTCCTTCATAGAGATAGAGGACATAATTCACATGGATATAGTAAATCTCGCTTGGGCTGCTTTAATGGTAGTCTTTACGTTTTCCCTTTCACTAGTAGTATGGGGAAGGAGTGGACTCTAGAAGTACTACTAATTGAGTTTAGGAACTAAACAGTATCACTTTTTTTTATAGATCGTTCGGCAAAGTTTTTTTTATTTAAAATTTCACTATTTCAATTTAAAATTTTATTTTTAAATTGAAATAGAAATGAAAAATATCTTCATTTCGAAATTCTCTTGGATTTTAGTTGAGTAATGTATTCTATGAATAATAAATATATATGAAGAATACTCTTTCAATCAAAGAAATATTTCAATTATTTCCGTGTTCGTATTTTGAAAGTAAAAAAAGTAAAAGGAATACAAATGGTAGGAAATTTATTCCAACTGAATTCTTCATAAATTTTCTATTTCGATGAACTGACTCTTACCAAAGTTAGATATGGACCATGAGGAAGAACGGAACTTTTTTTTATTTTGTTTACCTCTTTACTGTTCAAAGATCAAAGAGAAAAAAATTCGGTTATTCCATTACGTGGATACACATTGGGAAACAACATAGTAGTTGTCCAACGAGATACTGCACATCCTAAAATATTGTCTTGGGCGAGTCACATATTGCGCCGCTTGTTTTAGTTTTACTATTTTAGAAATTTTATTTATGTTTTGCTTGTTTTATTGAACCCATTTCATATCATGGTTCAAACGTTAAAAGTCGACGGGTTTTACTAATCCTTTTCGAAATCCGAAGAAGTTCCCATGGATCATTTGTCAACTCCTCAATCAATGACTTCTTCGTCGGAATGCTAACTAAAAGATTATTTTATTATACCTATCGAAGAAGTCATTGATTCTTTCGATCGGGATTCATATTGAAAATAATCAGAAATCTAGGAATTCTAATCGTAAAAGTCGCTTTCGATTATTTCAAATTAATTTAATTGAAATCAACACAAATTAAATACAAATAGATAAAGCAAAGAAATAGAATTGGGATACTATATAATATACATTATCACTATATATATTATATATACGTAATTAAATCGATTTCTATATATATAGAAAAGGAATATGATGATACTATTGTAGATTGATCTATATTAATCTATATTAAATTAACCCGCATTACAATACAACTTTATACACTACAATAACAATACTAGATAGTATGGTAGAAAGAAATATCTGAATCTTTCTACCATACTATCGTATCTCATAGAATACGACTGATTCTAGTCTGCCCATTTCATTTAAGACGCGAAATTTTTATCCTTTTCTTCTCTGCAATTATTGATAAGAAATAAAAAATCAAGTTTAATTCAAATTAATCACCTTGGCTGACTGTTTTTACGTATATTATAAGTAAAAAAGCAGTAGGAACTAGAATAAACAGTGCAGTAGCAATAAATGCGAGAATATTTACTTCCATAATCTCATTGTTTAATTTTTCTTTAATTCGCAATAACTCGGGAGTTAATCCCATAGAGATAATAAATCTTTCGCCTGTAAATTCAATGGGATGCATTACATCTCGATGATATCGAATCGGATCAATATCATGAATAACAATATCGGAGCTATCAAATCGATTCATCGTCAAGAATTGAATAGTATAACATAGGACGATCTTTTATCCATACTGAACTCAAAATTTGATTCCCGATACAATCAATAATTCCTTTATTTATTTATCATTCTTTTCCATTCTTTCTTTTCTATAACCTACCGCCCTCTTTGTACAATCATCTGATGAAGTATCATCTAACCGCCTTTCCACTTACCATTGGTTCTAAACAAACCCCAACAAACAATAGAAGCTCAATGAAAAAAAAGGAAGGAGCTAAGTTATAACCTCCTTTTTTTAATGATCCAATCTTCTTGGAAAACAAAAGAAGTATGATAAAGACGAGTACAAATTCCGGTATAAAAAAATCGAATATTCCATCAAATTAACTATTTTTTTATATATTTATATATAAATTTAAAAAGTTTGTTCTTTCAAGGAAAAACCCTTATAAAATATAAAAAAAAAAAAAAATTCATTACCTCGCTAATAAAAAAGTGATCCTTGTTTGATCTTTATTTTTTAAATATCCTCTTTCATTGGATTAGTAATGGGACGCATATATCAAAAGCTCAATGCGAAATTTGAATGAGATAGATTATTTCAAATTAGTAAAATTTGAAATTGAGGTTACACAAAATAGGGCCCGAAAAGGATATACTTTTATTTTAATCTTAAAAAAAAAGTATTCTATACTATTCTATACACAGTAACTATGTTCAATTTATTTTATATTGTACAAATTCCATTTATGTATGTACTCCCGGGAAACATACAATACTCTACTCTATTTCATATTTCACAGATCGGGAGTAATTGAAAAAGCCAGACCCAGTACAGTACGGTATCCCGTGGAATCCTGAATCTGATGCTAATAATATAATAATTGTACTAATCCACATATGCCTCTCTCCCATCAATCGAATCGGTACTAGTCGAAGAAATGGAAATTCCCCCATTTGGTTGATGATAAATGTGAAACGAAAAAGAAAAAAAGAAGAGGGATCGCTGTTGGGAATGAAATTATGTTATTTGGACTTCTTTTCACAAAAAATAGAGAGATGAATTGATATAGTTTTTTATTGGATTTGGATTCGTCGGGACTGACGGGGCTCGAACCCGCAGCTTCCGCCTTGACAGGGCGGTGCTCTGACCAATTGAACTACAATCCCAAGTAAATACCATAATAAAATAAAGTATACATATTTTTATGATTTCATTCTAACCCTTTCAATTTCGATTAGAATTGGCGTGTTGTAACAGAGCTGCGAGTGTGATATATCGATACCCATATGTATATGTACTTTAGTGAGAGCAGCCGGTATTACTAGTAATCCTTTCGTTATTGCCAAATCAATTGGATAATCACTCGTTCAATCAAAAAAGTTTTTTTTTATTTACTCTTTTCCTTAAACTTTACTTTATAGTTACGGATCCTGATATGAATCTAGATCATTAGCAAGATCAGAATTTCTTGTAAAAAGAGAGTAAATAAATAGTGGTATAGATATATCATAAAATGGATTTCTTCCGTATTGGGATTGGGGGATCGGGCATTTCTGGAGAGCAACAAATGGGTTATATTATATCATTTCATGGCGGATCGGCAAATTATTGGGCCGAGCTGGATTTGAACCAGCGTAGACATATTGCCAACGAATTTACAGTCCGTCCCCATTAACCGCTCGGGCATCGACCCAGGAAGAATCAATTCCAGGCTTATTGATAATCCACGATCAACTTCCTTTCGTAGTACCCTACCCCCAGGGGAAGTCGAATCCCCGCTGCCTCCTTGAAAGAGAGATGTCCTGAACCGCTAGACGATGGGGGCAGACTTGCACGACCGCCATCATACTATGTTCATAGTATGAATAGTTTTTTAAAATTGTCAATATAATGGAATGGTATGACTCGATACGAAGGATCTTTCCGTCTTTCACGATTCTTTCTATACAATTTTTTTCGATAAAAGTTTGGTTCAAAGGCCACGCCGAATCTCTTTATCCGAATCTCTTTATCAATGATTCAATGAAATATCTTGGATCTATGTTAAATTAGTGGATACATGTATCACTCAAATGAATTTAGTTATGATGTCAATTAGGATAGTCTTGAAACAATTCATTGTATTGATATTTATCAAATCCAATATCAATAAACCGTTTTATTTTACCTATATTATATACTCTATATTAAATTATATTAAATTATTTAATTTACTTTTACTGGATAAAGAAAATTTTTCATTCCTGAATGAACCCTTATACTTATTATAAGATATATCTATGTACATCTATTATAATAAGTATATATACTAAACTCATAGTGTCTTTATTCAGGAATTGGATCAAACAAGCCCTTTTAACTCAGTGGTAGAGTAACGCCATGGTAAGGCGTAAGTCATCGGTTCAAATCCGATAAGGGGCTTTGATTTTTTCATAAATCATAAAACTCCGGCAGTAGTATTCATATTTGAAGTGCGAATAAAGATATTGTTGATCTTTGTAATAAAGTAATAAAAAAAAAGTAACAAACCGTATAATTTAATATTTTAATATATAATAAAAATCAAAATTATAACATTATAATTAATTATAGTATGGTTATAAATTTGCTATTTTAATAAATTCAATATATTATTAAATAAAAAATATATTATTTATTATTAAATAAATAATATAATTATTATAAATATTATATTAAATATTATAATGAATGTAAGGATAAGTCGTCTCGTTAAATCTTCAAATATTACTATTCCTTTCCTATTTTCCATTATTCCAATTAAATCGATTAGAAATCAACAAAATAAAAAGTAAGTGGACCTAACCCATTGCATCATAATTATATCCACTATTCTGATATTAAAATTCGATAGAGATGAAATTGGATCTTTTTTTTCTTTGGACTACGCGGGAATCTGTCGATATATCCGATTTAATCTTCTTGTTCCTAGACGTTCTATAGGAATAAATTAGGAATGAATAAATTAGTATTCCCTTCCTTTACCGAGAAACATTTATTCCAAGTCACAACATACGAGCCATTTTAAATATCTTTCTTTGATTCCAATTCCAGAACACAAGATCCGTTTTATTAGTTATATCTTATATATCTATTTATATATCTAGCAAATCGCTATTTCATGTACTAAATATTTCCATCCATATTGATACATGCAATATTTTTGTTCCGACAACGTAATGGGGAATGTATGCGAGAAGGGTACTTTCATTTCGAGTCTCATATTATTTAATATTTAATTAACTAATATGTATTTAATTCAATACAATATATTAATT